AACGCTTGTAGTAGCTTGGGTCAAGAAAATTCTCTAAATAGGGCCGGGGTATCTTAAACTGGGAAAGTTGAGTGTTGCTTGCATACTTTCACTTGGGGTTGCACCAAGATTCTTGGCTCCTAAAACCAATGGATTAACTATTATCCTTTGAAAGCCAGGTATCTGGGGTCCGGGTAAAGGTTAGTGGTCGGTTATGCCCATTGAAAATTCAGGTTGAGAAATTATATAGTGATTAAAGAAAAGGCGAACGAGTCGGGCGTACGTGAAAATAAAATTTGCTGAGTTGAAGTGGGGCGTTAGAGCTTTAGTGCACACATGGGGGTTATAGGTTATAGCCTGACCCTGGGTTGAATAAGATTGTCCAATGAGTATCTTAGGAATAGTGGTTAAATCGTGCTAGCAGGGGGAATAAATTTCTTGGGAGAATGGGTCCCAATCATAATCAGAATTGATTGAATTTTAGTGCGTTTGAGCTAGATTAATCACTGTAAAAAATATGAGAGAAAATCTAACGCGAAAAAAAAATAACCTAAAGTTCGCTGAAACCAAGTGCAGGGTTAAAATCGTTCGAAGCCTTCCTATGGAAGACTGAAGATTTCTAATCCTGGTTGCATTAGGACCCTCCGCTGTAGCTGGGGGAGAATTTATTCTTCGAAAAGAATTACATGAAGTAATTTTCTTTAAAAGCAAGGTCTAATTGCACGGGAATTGGCTGTAATTTTATCTGGGTTGTCTTGCAACGTTTGCATAAATTAGATTTCATCTATTGCAAAAAAGGGGGTGGGGGGGTCTACCATTTTTGGAAAAGGGGGAGATCTTTAGGTATGAAGAAGAGATACAAGCTTATGTCCCTGATATCAGTTATGTATGGAAGGAAACATTAGGGTTGGTTCGTAGTCAATTTGTAAACAAACCAAGGAATATGTTCCGGTTTGTCTGTTAGTTCCTGCGCTGCACTGTGAAATGCGAGTGGAAAGGAAAAAAGAAAAAAAAACCTAGCCAAAAGTTAACGCCACGGCATGTTTATAACGCTATCCAGTAGCCTCACTTACAACCGACCAAGGAAGGTATGAAGGAAAGAATGCGAGCTGAGTTATCAATTCGTATCCTTGACTTAGAAGGATAGATGTCCCTTAGAAGGAACGCCCGGCAAGAGCAACAAGGGCTGAATTGTCTTCCGTACAATCGACCAAGGTTGTTTAAAATAAATATTGTTATTCTTATTTTTTATCCCTGAGAACCAAAGGTTTTCCTTGATTACACTCTTGCTACCATTCACTATTTGATCTTTATAAAGAGCCCGATATTCTTGCCCCAAGCAGGAGTAATGGTTTGAGCAGTATTTTATACCGCAGGAAATATGTCTTGAACAACGTACTCCAGGTTAAGGATTGTCAACAACAGCAAGTGTACTAAGCCAAGGACGCCCTTGGCAGTAGGGTCAGGGAGCAATTTTTGTCTTTTGACATTATACGGCATTTGACCAAGCTATTCTTGTCACGTATCACAAAAACTGAAGTCGTACTAAAGATGTTTTGGTACAGGCTTGGTTATCCTTCATTAGTTCAGTTGTCCAAGCTGCAGAGGTATACTCGAGCCATGGGTATCACCGTGCGAGTGAATGTAGTCTTATGAGCAATATATACAAGGTAACAAGGATGTATTTAAGATATAGCCGTATAATACACATGACTAGTATTTTATTGCATACAAGTTTGTGTATAAATATAAAGAGTTCATGAATGTATACAAGGAGTTAATGTTATAATACATAAAATATTTTTTATCATACATATATATATATATAGCAGACATAGTGGATGTGTACAAGAGGTTAATGTTATAATACATAAAATATTTTTTATCATACATATATATATAGCAGACATGGTGGATGTGTACAAGAGGTTAATGTTATAATACATAAAATATTTTTTATCATACATATATATATATAGCAGACATAGTGGATGTGTACAAGAGGTTACGTGCACACGCGGGGGTTAGTCTTCAGAGAATAGTCTAGAGAGGATATTAGCTTTGGGAGCTAGGGGCGGGAGTTAGAGTCTCCCTTTTCTGAGGCAGCGGGGAGGGGTCTAACCTCCAACCCTAGGCTTACAAGACCGAAGCTCTGCGTTGAGCTACCGCTGCAGGTTAAGTCTCAGCTAATTAGTTTATCTTCCGCCCAGCCAGCCAGGGGGAGAAGAATGAGAAAAGCTGAGAAGTAAAACACCGAGGCGACCTGGCCGATAGCCACATAGGGGGTCTCCACAGGCATGCCCCCCACTCAGGTGAGGACCGCGACATCGGCGATGAGAAGCCAGAAGAGGACCTGCGAGAAAGGGCGGAATGTAAGTGCTCGCTGTTTGGATGTTTGGAGGAAGGGGAGAAGTAGTAGTACAAGGATAGATGCTAACAGGGCGAGTACCCCTCCTAACTTATCCGGGATAGATCGAAGGATCGCATAGGCAAAGAGGAAGTATCACTCGGGTTTAATGTGAGGGGGGGTAACTACCGGGTTGGCAGGGATGAAGTTGTCAGGGTCGCCTAGGTAGTTGGGAATAAATAGTCCAATAGCGGTAAGTACAAACAGTATAATGGCAAAGCCGAGAAGGTCTTTGTAATAAAAGTACGGGTGAAAAGGTACCTTATCAGTGTTGGAATTTAGGCCCGCGGGATTATTAGACCCAGTTTCGTGAAGGAATAGGAGGTGTATGACCACTCCTGCCAAGATAACGAAGGGGAAAATAAAATGGAACGCAAAGAATCGGCTAAGGGTTGCGTGGTCGACTGAGAACCCGCCCCAAATTCAGCGCACGAGGTTATCACCGAGGTATGGGATGGCGGATAAGAGGTTTGTAATGACAGTGGCCCCTCAGAAAGACATTTGTCCTCAAGGTAGGACATATCCAATAAAAGCAGTCATTATGAGGAGTAAAAGAAGAATGACACCAATGGTTCAGGCTGCCTTGTTGAGGAAGGATCCGTAATATAATCCCCGCCCGATGTGTAGGTAGATGCAGATGAAGAATATTGATGCGCCATTTGCATGAATGTTGCGGATGAGTCAGCCGAAGTTGACATTTCGGCAGATGTGTGTAACAGAGGAGAAGGCGGTTTCGATGTCTGAGGAGTAGTGTTGTGCGAGAAATAGGCCGGTGAGAATCTGGACAATCAGGCAGATGCCCAAGAGGGATCCGAAGTTTCACCAGGCGGAGATATTGGAGGGGGCGGGTAAGTCTACTAATGAGGTGTTTGCGGTTTTTAATGCGGGGAAAGTTTTGCGCAGGTTTGCCATGAGGGTTCTTGTAGTAGAATAACAACTATGATTTTTCGAGTCATGACTCCTGGTTAGAGTCCAGGCGGGAACCATGCTTTTTTTATTAGGCCTACTATTACAGGGTTTGTTGTTGGGAATAATTGCGGTCGCTTCGAATCCTTCTCCTTATTTTGCCGCGCTGGGGTTAGTAGGGGTGTCTGGGGTTGGGTGCGGTCTAATGGCAGTTAATGGGGGTAGCTTTCTGTCTTTAGTTCTATTTTTAATCTACCTGGGGGGAATACTTGTGGTATTCGCTTACACGTCAGCTCTGGCTTCAGAACCTTACCCTGAGTCTTGGGGGAGCTCTCGGGTCGCTGCCAGCTTTGCCCTGTATGTGGGGGGGGTAGCTGTAGGTGGGGGGTTATTTTGGGGGGGGTGGTTTGGGGGTGTAGATGGAGGCCTTGAGGGGGTCCAGGGGTTGTCAGTAGCATGGGGCGACTTGTTGGGGGCGGCGGTGATGTATTCGTGGGGGGGGTGAATGTTGGCCTTCGGGGCATCAGCACTACTTCTGACGCTGGTTGTGGTATTGGAAGTGGCCCGGGGCTTCGAGCGGGGGGCCATTCGAGCAATCTAAAGGAGATAAGGATGAGGGTGAAGGTGACAGTAATAAAAAACGAGAGGATACTTGTTTTCATCATGCCTTTTTGCAGATCACTGGCCGCTGTTACCAGGGGAAGGGTGGAAACGGTGATACCTTGAGGGCCCAACTTTTCTAATCATGCCTGGTCAAGGGTCTGATATGCGACAGAGTGCCCAAGAGTAAGGGCTAATTTTGGGGGTAGCCGGTGTATAACATGCGGGAAAAATGAAAGCATGTTGGAGAAGGCATGGGGGGGGAGGAAGGGGGTGACCTTGATTTGTTTATTTGTTATTAAGGCCAACTCTAGTGCAGTCACAAGACCTAGGGCGGAGACGGCCAAGGCTATCAGTTTGAGCTCTAAGGGTATAGTCATAAGGGGAGTTTTAGGGGGTGTAATATTAGAAGTAATGAGAAGTCCTGCAACTATACTTCCCCAGGCGAGACGCTTTAAGGGGGCTTGAAGGGGGGGGTAGTTTTCATTAATTGGGGTTAAAACACTGAATCGGGGGGTCCCCATGGGGACGAAGTAAATGATGCGTAAACTGTATACTGCGGTGAAGGAAGTGGCCAGTAGGGTGAGAGCAAGGGCTCAGGCGTTAAGGTGTGATGTGTTTAGGGCCTCAATAATTGCGTCCTTGGAGAAAAAACCTGCAAGAAAGGGGGTGCCGGTTAAAGCGAGGCTGCCAATTGTGAGGCAGGAGGAAGTGAGAGGGGTAAGATTGTGCATGTTTCCTATCTTACGGATGTCCTGTTCGTCGTTAAGGCTATGGATAACTGAGCCGGAGCAGAGGAATAGTATGGCCTTAAAGAAGGCGTGAGTACAAATATGAAGAAATGCTAGCTGGGGCAGGTTTAGTCCAATTGCAACTATTATCAGACCTAGCTGGCTTGATGTTGAGAAAGCTACAATTTTCTTGATATCATTTTGGGTCAGGGCGCAAGTGGCAGTGAAAAGAGTGGTCAAGGCTCCCAAACAGAGGCAGGTGGTAAGGATAAAGGGGTTGTCACTCATTAAGGGGTGTATACGCACTAAGAGAAAGATCCCAGCAACTACCATTGTACTAGAATGCAGTAGAGCGGATACTGGGGTGGGACCCTCCATTGCAGAGGGAAGTCAGGGGTGCAGTCCAAATTGGGCAGATTTTCCGGTGGCAGCTAATACCAGCCCCAGAAGGGGGTAAGTTAGGTCTAGTGTCTTGGTGCAGGAGAAGAGCTGTTGAAGGTCTCAGGAGTTTACATAATTGGCTATCCATGCTATAGCAAAGATTAGGCCGATGTCTCCAACTCGGTTATATAAGACCGCCTGGAGCGCGGCCGTGTTGGCGTCAGCCCGGCCGTATCATCAGCCAATAAGTAGGAATGATATGATACCAACTCCTTCTCAGCCAATAAAGATCTGAAATATGTTGTTGGCGGTGACTAGTAAAAGTATTGCGACTAGAAAGATAAGAAGGTACTTAAAGAACAAGTTTATGGAAGGGTCGGAGTGCATGTATCAGGAGGCGAACTCGAGGATAGACCAGGTAACGTAAAGAGCAACTGGTATAAATATTGTGGAGTAAATGTCAAATTTGAGGCTAATGTTGATGTCAAACATTTGAGTGTTTGTTCATGTTCAGGTAGTAATGATCGTCTCTGCCCCTTCGGAGCAAAGTAGGAATAGCGGGACTAAGCTAGTGAAAAAAGAAAGCTTCACTGAGGTTTTCACCTGGCTCAGGGCCCAATTTTGGTTTAAAGGGGGGAACAGGGTAATAAAGAGCGGGGAGATGATGATTAACATGGTGGTTAAGGTAAAAGAGGATAGTACAAGCGAGGTTTCAAGTGGTGGGACGTGAAACATAAGATTAGTCATTGGCTTTTACTTGGAGTGCGCCAAGAGTGTAGGTTTCCCCCACAGATTCAACTGGTCTTTAAAAGGCCCGAGAGAGCCCCGGAGTTCAACCGAGGGGACGAAGGGTAGCAGACTTTGTCGCGGGCGCGCCGGTCTCGGTGGACAAGGGGAGTTCAACCCCTAATTACAGGTTCACATTCTATCGTTTTTTAAACTATGTCCACAGGCTGTTCATGCTCAAATGAGTTCAGGCTTAAGAATGAGAAGAAGGAGAGGGGCTAGGTGGAGGGTGAGTAGCAAGTGTTCGCGAGTGTGAGAGGGGTCAATAGCAGAGATGTGGTGGGGGAGCGGGCCTCGTTGTGTGAACAGGAACATGTGAAGGGAATAAGCGGCGGTGATAAGGGTTCCCAGGCCAGTAAGGATAAGGGTTCATCAGGATCATTTGACCAGGGAGGTCAAAATCATTAGTTCCCCCATGAGGTTGGGTAGGGGGGGCAGGGCTAGGTTAGCAAGGGTTGTAGCGAACCATCATGTAGTCATCAGGGGGAGGATGGTTTGTAGGCCCCGGGCAATCAGCATCGTGCGAGTGTGTGTTCGTTCGTAGTTCGTGTTTGCTAGCGAAAATAGCGCGGATGAAGTGAGGCCATGGGCAATTATTAGGATAAATGCACCGGTGAGTCCCCAAGGAGTCTGGGTAAAGATGCCGGCGGCTACGAGACCTATGTGGCCTACTGAAGAGTAAGCGATCAAAGACTTGAGGTCCGTCTGGCGGAGGCACACACATCCGGTTATAACTACCCCTCAGAGGGCCAAAATAATAAAGGGGAAGTTGAGGTGGGCGGTCAGAGGGCTCAGAAGAGGCATTATACGAATTATACCGTATCCTCCTAGCTTGAGTAGTACTGCTGCTAAAATTATAGAGCCTGCAACGGGGGCCTCGACGTGGGCCTTCGGAAGTCAAAGATGGACGCCGTAGAGGGGTATCTTAACAAGGAATGCGATTAAGCATCCGGTCCATAATACTTGGTGCGAGAAAGAGGTCGTTAGAAGGTACGGGGAGTATTGTAAGGTGAGTAGGGATAGGGTACCTAAAGGGGCCTGAAGAGCCAGCAGAGCAATCAGTAGAGGCAGGGATCCTGCAAGAGTGTAAAACAAAAAATAATTGCCCGCGCGCAGCCGGTCGGATTGGGCTCCCCACCGGGTGATGATTACTAGTGTGGGAATTAGCGTTGCTTCAAACATAACATAGAAAAGAATGAGCTCTGTGGCAGAAAATGTAATAATTAGAAACGATTGAAGGGAGGAGAGTAGGGTGATATAAATTCGCTGTCGACTGAGGGGCTCTGCCTTTATATGGTTCTGGCTGGCTAAGATTATGAGAGGGAGGAGTCAGCAGGAAAGGATGAGTAAGGGGGAAGATAGGGGGTCTGAGGCTATTATTAAAGATAAATTGGACCAACCCGAAGTCTGGCCGGCATAAACTAACGGTAGGCTGAGTAGAGAAATGGCTAGGCTGTGTGAGAGGGCCGCGGGTCAAAGCCATGTGGGCTTGACCGCTCAAGCCATAGGAATTAGTGCAAGTGTGGGGGTGAGGAGTTTTAACATTGAAGGAGATTAAGGCTCTTTAGGTGGTTTGTGCCGTGAGTTCGGCTAGTGGCGACCAAGAGGGCTAAGCCTACACTTGCTTCGCAGGCTGATAGTGCTAGGAGCAGTAGGGGTCAAGCAGAGAAGGTTAGGTTGAGAAGCTGTAGAGACCAGAGAGAAAGCGCGAGGAAAAGGGTGAGCATAATTCCCTCTAGGCATAGTAGGACGGATAACAGGTGAGTTCGGTGGAAAGCTAGGCCGGCTAGCATTAAGAAAAAGGAGGTGGTCAGAGCAAAAGATGTAGGAGTCACCAGGCATTTGCGGATTTTAACCGCAAGCTTTTGAGCCGAAATCAAACATTTTACTTAAAATAAATACCTACTCAGCCCATTCAAGCCCTCCTTGAAGCCATTCATAGACAAAGCCGAGGGTGAGGAGAGCAAGGACTAAGGATGCCCACAGGAAAGTAATTAGGGGATGGATAAGTTGATCGCCCCAGGGGAGCGGGAGAAGAAGTACAATTTCTAGGTCAAATAAGAGGAAGAGGATAGCAACTAAGAAGAATCGCATGGAAAACGGGAGGCGAGCGGAGCCCAGGGGATCAAACCCGCATTCATAGGGAGAAAGCTTTTCTTGGTCAGGCGTAATTTGAGGGAGTCAGAATGCAATAATCGCTAGAGCTATTGAGAGGGCAGCAGTGATGGTGATCGTTACCAGGAGTGGCATTATCTCCCCTTGGGCTTTATCCAAGATTGGGTGATTGGAAGTCACCCGTAATTGTTATACTAGGGAGATATGAGCCTCATCAGTAGATAGAAACAAAGAGGAATAGTCAGACCACGTCAACGAAGTGTCAGTACCAGGCCGCTGCTTCAAACCCTAGATGGTGTTCTTTAGTAAAGTGGAATTTAATAAGCCGTAGAAGGCACACCGTTAGGAAGGTGGTGCCGATAATTACGTGTAGGCCATGAAATCCTGTAGCCAGGAAAAAGCTGGCACCGTACACGCTGTCGGCTATGGTAAACTGAGCGTGGTGATATTCAAGTGCTTGTAGATAAGAGAAGTAGGCCCCCAGGAGGATAGTAATTGTCAGAGCCTGCGTGGCTTCTTTCCGTTGGCCTTCCATAATAGCGTGATGGGCTCAGGTAACCGCCACGCCTGAGGAGAGCAGGACTATCGTGTTTAAGAGTGGAATGCTATAAGGGTCAAGAGGGAGGGTAGCTACAGGGGGTCAGCAGCCGCCAATTTCTGGGGAGGGGGCGAGGCTGGAGTGAAAAAAGGCTCAAAAAAAGCCGAGGAAAAAGAACACTTCAGATGTGATGAATAGAATTATTCCGTACCGTAGGCCCTTCACCACTAGGGTGGTGTGCTGGCCTTGGTAAGTGGCTTCACGGACCACGTCGCGCCATCACTGGTACATAGTTATTAAGAGCAGTGGAGTGCCAAGAATTAGGAGGGTGTAGGAGTTATAGTGGAACCAAACGGTCAGGCCTGAGGTGGTTAAGAATGCGGCAATGGCCCCCGTTAGGGGTCAGGGGCTAGGGTTTACGAACGGGAAGGGGGGGAGATAGTGCGGCATAGTTAAATATTCTCTTGTAGGTAGAGGGAGAGGAGTAGTGTGAATACGTAGGCTTGAATTATGGCAACACCAATCTCTAGCGTTGTTAGTAGGAAGAGGGCAAGGGTGCTCAAAAGGGCAAGGATGGGTATAAGAGGCACAATGGTGAAGGAGGCGGTTGAGACCAGGTGGATTAAAAGGTGTCCCGCTGTTAAATTAGCGGCCAGACGGACCGCAAGGGCAAAGGGGCGAATAAGTAGACTAATGCTTTCAATAATAATAAGTACAGGGGTTAGGGGGCCTGGGGCCCCCTCAGGTAGGAGGTGGCCCAGCGTGTGGGTGGGCTGGTTGCGTAGGCCCTGAAGAAGTGTAGCAAACCACAGGGGGAAGGCGAGCCCTAGTGTAATCGACAGCTGGGCCGTGGGAGTAAAGGTATATGGGAGGAGGCCTAGTATATTCAAAGAGAGAATGAAGATGAACACTGAAAGTAACATGATCGCCCACTTGTGTCCTTTGGAGGACAAAGGGGAAAAGATTTGGTAGGTGAATTGCTTGGAGAGAGTTGATTGGGTTGCTATGTGTCGGTGTATTAGGAGTTGCTTAGTAGGGGTGGGAAGAAGAAGGGATGGTATTAGAAGTGCTAGTACAATCAGTGGTACACCAAATAGTTCTGGAGAAGAGAACTGACTAAACAAACTCACTATAATGATCAATATCAGGGATTAAAGGGGGTGGTAGTTCCTTGGCTGTCTACGGGATGCTTTAGGAATAGAATCTTTAGGAGGGTAGGTATAAGGGTGGTATAGAAAGTGGCCCACATAAATAAGAAAAAAAGCTGTCATGTTAAGGTGTCGAGTTGGGGCATGGGGCAGGGGGTGCGTCTTAGGCACTTCTATCTAGCTGAGGGGGCTAAGGGCTTGCCCGTAGCTAGATAGCGAGCTTTGGGGGTGGCACGTTCACTGTCATGTAGGTGGTGGTCTTGGGTATTAGGAAGAATTCCGATTAGAGAAAATTGAAATAACCCAAAATATATAAACTATATAGAACGCCGACCCAAAACACGCCGCTTGCTAAGTCTCGTAAAAACAAGAGGTGTCGGGGTAAAAGTGGCGGCGCTTTTTTATTGCGGAGCGAAATAAAGTACTCCGAGAGTCGGGCTTTAAGCTCGTAGCACAAAACAAAAATAACCAGTAGGACTCCGAATATAAAATCTTTCATGAGGACAATAGGGGGTCAATTAAGGAGGTGTTCGCGTCATTCTAGGTATAGGTCCTGTAAGTGGAAAATATCTAGCATAATCTGATATGCTTAGTCTTCTAAGTAGGCAATAATTTGGTCAAGGGGGACCCGCTCAAAGCGTTTTCAGAGTCAGGCTAGGACTCGATTATATGCCCGGGAAATAGGTAGGAGGGCCTGGGATGTATGGCGCTTCAGGTAGATAATGGGTGGGGTAAGTGGGAGTCAACCAAAGCGTTTCGAGAGTTGGGCTAGGAGTTGAGTATGTAACTGGGGAATAGCTAGCAGAGCCCGAGATGTACAGCGCTTCAGGTAGATAATGGCTAGGGCAAGCGGGGGGTCAACCAAAGAGTTTGGAGAGTTGGGCTAGAAGTCAATAATATAATAAGAAAATGGCTAGGAAAACTTGGAATGCGCAGTATTTCATGAAGTCAATGATGTCAGCAATGGTCGGGATAGTAGGGGGTGAGTAATAGCGTTTCAAGTGTCAGGTTACAATCTGGTCATATAAATAAAAAGTATTTAGAACCCCGGATGTAGCAGGCTTCATGCGGGTGATGGGGGGTGAACGGAAGAAGTGATATCAGATCCAGGCTCGAAATAGATTACATAAATAAGTAACCGCTTCAATTGTTTGTCGAGGGTTCTTGATGAAGGAAATGATTTGAACAATGAGGTAACAAGGGAGAAACAAAATCTGAAGAAAGAGCAGTCAGAGGTTGTGAAGCTGGAGATAGAAAAAGTAAATAGTTCATAGCGCTAGAATTTCAAAATTCGGGTAGCGGATAAAAAGCCGGGTAACGGCATTGGAACAAAGATCGATAGTTTTGTATAGGTATCGTTGGCCTATTGTAAGGGGTTTCGTTACAGGATAGAAGATCGGGGACATGTCGCTAAGGGTGGGAGGTAGCCACCAAGGTCTAGCTTAAAAGGCTAACGCTTATTCCAATTTAGCTTCTTAACGATAGAGGCTAAGATCCCGGGGAGCCTCGGGGTTTATGATGGAGTGGACAGGGCCTCGTATGTCAAGCTTATGCCTGTAGTATGAAGGTCGACCAGTCTTGGAAGTACTTGAGCGGAACTGATTCAACTACAATAGGCATAAAACTGTGGTTGGCCCCGCAAATTTCCGAACATTGGCCATAGTACACGCCAGGCCGGGAAGCAATAAAGGCGGTCTGGTTTAGGCGTCCAGGGATAGCGTCTATTTTCACGCCTAACGCAGGCACAGTTCAGGAATGTAGAACATCTTCAGCTGTAACTACAACTCGAATCGGGGCTTCAGATGGGATTACCATGCGATGGTCAACTTCCAGGAGTCGAAACTGTCCTGGGGCAAGATCCTGGGTGGGTACTATATAAGAGTCAAATGCGATTTCTTTATAGTCTGAGTATTCGTAGCTTCAGTATCATTGATGTCCAATTGCTTTAATGGTTAAGTGGGGACTATTAATCTCGTCTATGAGGTAAAGGATTCGAAGAGACGGGAGTGCAATCAGAATCAAAATGGCTGCCGGAAGAATAGTTCAGACAATTTCGATCTCTTGTGAGTCAAGAATAAACATATCAGTGAGTTTAGTGGTGACTATAGCAACCATGGTATAAAGTACGAGTGTGCTAATTAGGAAGACAATTATAAGGGCGTGGTCATGAAAGTGGAGGAGCTCTTCTATTAGGGGAGAGGCTGCATCTTGAAGTCCTAGCTGGGAGGGGTGGGCCATGTCTAAGATGTGCAGGGCTTTAACCCACAATTTTGCCTTGACAAGGCAAGGTACTGTTATACTAACATCTTAATGCGGTTAGAAGAAAGTGGCAGACATGGAAATGCGGCCGGCTTGAAACCGGCATAAGGGGGTTCGATTCCTTCCTTTCTCGTTAGGGGAGCTATTGTTTTACTAGGGGGTGCTGAACTAGTACGAAGGCTGGTTCCTCGAAAGTGTGGAATGGCGGGGGGCAGCCGTGGATTCATTCGATGTTTGTTGAAGTTAGCTGTACGCCGACTACTTGTCGTTTTGCAGCAAATGCCTCTCAAATGATAAACAAGAACATGACAACAGCTGTGAGGGAGATCAAGGATCCTAGCGAGGAGATGCTGTTTCATAAGGCGTAGGCATCGGGGTAGTCCGAATATCGCCGGGGCATGCCCGCAAGGCCAAGAAAGTGTTGAGGGAAGAAGGTTAAATTAACCCCCACAAACATAACTCCGAAGTGAATTTTAGACCAGATGTTGTGTAAGGTATAGCCTGTCAAAAGAGGGAACCAGTGGACAAATCCTGCTATAATAGCAAATACTGCTCCTATAGAAAGGACATAGTGGAAGTGGGCTACTACGTAGTAGGTGTCATGAAGTATAATATCAAGAGACGAGTTTGCTAGGATAATACCAGTCAAACCCCCAACTGTAAATAGGAAGATAAACCCCAGTGCTCAGAGGAGAGGGGTCTCCCATTTCACTGAGCCTCCGTGGAGGGTGGCTAACCAGCTAAAAACCTTCACCCCTGTGGGGATGGCAATAATTATTGTTGCCGAAGTAAAATATGCGCGAGTGTCTACGTCCATGCCCACAGTAAATATGTGGTGGGCCCATACAATAAAGCCTAGGAGGCCGATCGCTATTATAGCTCAAACCATGCCCATATACCCAAAGGGTTCTTTCTTACCTGAATAGTATGCAACAATGTGAGAGATTATTCCAAAGCCCGGGAGGATCAGAATATATACCTCCGGGTGCCCGAAGAACCAGAACAAGTGTTGGTACAAGATCGGATCTCCTCCTCCGGCCGGGTCAAAGAAGGTGGTATTTAAATTGCGGTCTGTAAGAAGCATTGTGATGCCGGCGGCCAACACAGGCAATGAGAGGAGAAGGAGAACAGCAGTAATTAAAACTGCCCAAACAAAGAGAGGGGTTTGGTATTGTGAAATAGCAGGGGGTTTCATGTTAATAATTGTCGTAATAAAGTTAATTGCCCCCAAGATCGAAGAAATGCCAGCCAGGTGAAGCGAAAAAATTGTGAGGTCCACAGATGCTCCCGCGTGAGCTAAATTAGCTGCTAGAGGGGGGTAGACAGTCCAACCTGTCCCCGCTCCTGCCTCAACCCCTGAGGATGCTAAGAGGAGGAGAAAGGAGGGGGGCAAAAGCCAAAAACTTATGTTATTCATCCGTGGGAAGGCCATGTCAGGGGCTCCGATTATAAGGGGAATAAGTCAATTCCCGAATCCCCCAATCATAATTGGTATCACTATAAAAAAAATTATTACGAAGGCGTGGGAAGTAACAATTACGTTGTAGATTTGGTCGTCCCCTAGCAAGGAGCCTGGCTGGCTTAGTTCAGCCCGGATCAAGAGACTTAGAGCGGTGCCTACCATTCCGGCCCATGCCCCGAAGACAAGATATAAGGTGCCGATATCTTTATGATTGGTTGAGAAGAATCATCGTGTTTGTTCCACAGGTAGAATGGCTGAGTGTCCAAGCATCGGACTGTAACCCCGATCACAGAGGTTTAATTCCTCTTTCTATCAAGTCCTGGGGTGTACCACACGTCAGGTTGCAAACCTGAAGTAGCAGATTAACGTCTGCCGGGGCTTCCCCCGCCCTTTTTCCCGGCGGGCGGGGGAAGGTAGACAGATGCTCGCTGGTTGGAGCACTTAGCTGTTAACTAAGAGTTTGTAGGATCGAGGCCTTCCTGTCTAGAAAGGCTTTAGCTTAATTAAAGTGCCTGCTTTGCATGCAGGAGTTGCGGGTTAAAGGCCCGTAAGCCTTAGTACAGAAGCTGGGGGATTTCCACCCCCGCTTAGGGCTTTGAAGGCCCTTGGTCAACTATCCTAAGCTTCTGGGCCTCGTATGGGCGAGTAAGAGGTTCATCTCTTGTGGGCGTGCGGTGGGGGAAGTGCTTAGCGTGATATGAGGTAGGTAATAATGGCAATGGAAAGGGGAGTTAAAGGCAGAGAAAAGCAGGCAAGGACATAAATCACGGGCAGTGGCTTGTGAGGGGGTTCAATAGGATCCCAGGCTGCATTGGAGAGGAGGTTGGAAGGACTCGTGGTCGCAGCTGCCGAGAACATAAGGCGGACGTAAAAGAAAAGGGAGAGTAATGAGCCGATAATCAATGGGATAAGCAGGGCGAGGTGCTCGAACTCGAGCATATAGAAGAAGATTGTAAACTTTCCGATGAATCCCGATATCGGGGGGAGGCCGGCCAGAGAGATGAGGGTCAAGACCAGGGGGAGCATGTAGTTAGGGAACTTAATGGTTGTTATACCGATGGCAACGGTTGTCTTAGCGGGGAGGTTGGCGCATATCATTAGAACAGCAAGGGTAATAATAATGTATCACGTTAGGGTTATCATCGCAATCTGGGGGGCGGGCCATATAATTACTATTACCCAGCCCATGTGACTGATGGATGAGTATGCTATGATTTTGCGGAGTTGAGTCTGATTAAGGGCCGCTAACCCGGCGAAGAGAATGGAAAAGAGCCCTAAAATGACCATAAGGTGGACCTTGCAATCAACGCGGGCCATAAGTGCTAGAGGGGCAATCTTTGGCACGGTGGCTAGCACCATCATCGTATAAAGTGAGGCACCTTGTATAACCTCAACAAACCAGGTGTGTAGGGGGACCATTCCAAGTTTGAGACTTAGGGCAAGGGTGATGAGGGCGAGGGGGGCTGGGTGGAAGGAGAAGGTGCTTCACCCCCCGGAAGTGTGCGCGCATCATAGGATGCCACCAACTAGTGATCCAGTACCTACCGCCTGAGCAACAAAGTACTTGATAGCGGACTCTAGTATGCGGGGCTGATTTTGGTGTGTTAGGAGGGGAATTATGGAGATTGCCGAAATCTCTATGCCTATTCAGGCCAAGAACCAGTTATGGAATGAAAGCGCTATTATGGTGCCTATGGTCAGGCCAGCTGTGACGGAAATTTTGAGGTAAATTGGCATGAGCAAAGGCGAGGGTTCAACTGGCGTTCGGGCGATAAGGCTAAGAGCCTGGGCAGCCAACTTTGCTGGGGGCGTAGGTCCATTAAGTGGGCTTTAAACCCTTATGAGGCGGGTGCTTAGCAAGGGAGGGAGTCTAACCTTCATGTTTGGCTTATGAGACCAAAAGCTTTAATTAGCTGACCTTACTGTGGGGCGTGGGAGTTGTACGGCTGTTGAGGGAGGAGTATAATTAGGAAGTGGTGTAGAGGAAGCACGGAGAGTTTTGATCTCTCTGGGTGGGGTTCAACTCCCCTCTTCCTAAGGGGTCGGAGGGGTTCTAACCCTCATGGTTCACTTTATCAAAGTGGCCCTTTGATTCAGGCACGGCCCCGCTTAGGCTGGGGGGGGGAGACCTGCAAGTGCTAGGGGGAGCGAGAGGTGTCATAGGACAAGGGCTAGGGTCAAGGGAAGAAAGTTTTTTCAAATCAGGTGTATGAGCTGGTCGTAGCGAAGTCGTGGGTAGGATGCTCGGACCCAAAGGAATGCTACGGAAAGTAAGGCGGCCTTAGTTATAAGGGAGAAGGTTGTAAGCACGGGGAAGTGGGGGGTATTATAGGCTCCCCAGAACAGAGTGGCGGATAGAGTGTTTATCAGGAGAATGTTGGCATACTCTGCTAAAAAAAATAGGGCGAAGGGGCCCCCTGCGTACTCTACATTAAAACCGGAGACCAGTTCCGATTCGCCTTCCGTAAGGTCAAAAGGTGCACGGTTGGTTTCAGCTAGAGTGGAAATAAATCATATTGTGGCTAGGGGTCAGGCGGGGAGAAGAAGTCATGCGGCTTCTTGGGTCAGGGTGAAGGTTTGAAGGGTAAAGTTTCCAGAAAAGATGATAATGGTGAGGATAATAAGTCCGAGGCTGACCTCATAAGAAATGGTTTGAGCAACTGCACGCAGTGCCCCAATGAGTGCATACTTAGAGTTAGATGCTCAGCCAGAGCCCAGAATTGAGTAGACAGCCAGGCTTGACAGGGCCATGATAAATAGGATGTTGAGATTAATATTCACAAGGGGGTGGGGGAGGGGCATTGGGGCTCATAAAGTAAGGGCGAGGGTGAGGGCTAGCATGGGGGCGATTAGGAAGAGAACGGGGGAAGAGGAGGATGGCCGAACTGGCTCCTTAGTGAATAGCTTAAGACCGTCCGCAATTGGCTGTAAGAGCCCAAAAGGGCCAACAACGTTTGGGCCTTTTCGAAGCTGTATATAGCCGAGCACTTTCCGTTCTAGAAGAGTAAGAAAAGCTACTGCTAGGAGAATCGGAATAATATACCCAAGCGGGCTAAGTACTTCAGCAAACAAAAATAGCATAGTTGAAGAGAGGGCTTGAACCTCTATGTTAAGGGCTTAGGTCTTTTGCACTGTCCGAATTTCTGCCACTTCAACAAACCCTTCTCTTGGGGGGGGGGGGGGAACCTTGCTGTTTTATCTTGTTTAGCGGGGGTCATAAGGTAAGAGTAGGGCTTCAATAAATTATGGGCCCCCCCTTCTCGGTCCTCTCGTACTAGGGAAGGGCATATTCATAGGTAGAAACTGACCTGGATTGCTCCGGTCTGAACTCAGATCACGTAGGGCTTTAATCGTTGAACAAACGAACCCTTAATAGCTGCTGCACCATTAGGTTGCCCCGATCCAACATCGAGGTCGTAAACCCCCTTGTCGATAGGGTCTCTCGGAGGGGATTGCGCTGTTATCCCTGGGGTAACTGGGTTCGTTAATCAGCATTGCTGGGTCTTGATGGTCAGAAGTTCTGCTAGTTAGAGCTGTCGCTCTGGCATTGGGTTTAATGTTCCTTTCCACATGGGGGTTTAGTGTTTCCCCGCGGTCGCCCCAACCAAAGACATCGGAGGAAGGGCTGTCTGTCTGACCCGCCTTAGCGGGGGGTCTGGGGGGGGGGGCAGTCTTCTCTTCGTCTAAAGCTCCACAGGGTCTTCTCGTCTTATGGGGATATCTTCGCTTTTTGACGAAGAGATCAGTTTCATTGACTAGGGAGAGGAGACAGTTTAGCCCTCGTGATGCCATTCATACAGGTCTCCAATTAAGAGACAAGTTATTACGCTACCTTCGCACGGTCAGAATACCGCGGCCGTTAAAAAATCTTCAGTGGGCAGGCGGGACCTCTTATATTAAGCAAGAGGCGATGTTTTTGGTAAACAGGCGAGGCTAGTGTTTGCCGAGTTCCTTCTCTTCCTTTGTGTCTTTCTTGGGGCACTCCTGTGTTGGGTTAATACTATATGGTGGGGGGGCTTCATGTTGTAGAAATTGTTCCTCATTTCCCTCTGAGGTGGGAGTATTAACTGTCGGTAGGGGTTTGTTCCGATGTAAGCGGGTGCACTCGAGAGAGTCTTAGCTCTCTTATTACTCGTATTAGCATAAACGCTCCCATGTAGGCATGGGACGGTCCGGTACGTTAAGGGGTGTCAGATGATGTAATTGGAATTATAGGCAGAGGTAATACTCAAGCTTTAACGCTTTTTTTCAAGGTGGCTGCTTTCAGGCCTACTTAGACATTTTGCCTTAAGGGTTATGATCTTAAACCTTCTCGTAAAGTTGTTTCTTTATTCAAGGGGGCTGTACCCCCCTTGAATTACTCTTTTAGGGCTCTTTTGGTCGGGGTGGTATGGTGATGACTAAAAAGGTAAAAAGGCGGAACTTCTGTTCGTCTCACGGACAACCAGCTATCACTAAGCTCGGTAGATCTGTCACCTCTACTCGGAGGTCTTCCCACTCTATTGCAACAGAGACGGGTTTGCCCTTCTATAGGCTGCCTCGGAGTAGCTCGCATAGTTTCGGGGGGCCAGACTAAAGTGCCCTTTGCCTGGTGGTACTAGCTAAACCATGATGCAAAAGGTACGAGGTGTAATCTCTGCTTCAATGTCCTTTAGTGATTTATGTCATTTCTTTTTCAACGTTCCCTTGCGGTACTTTTTCTGTGGCGCCTTGTGCCTTTTCTGTCACGAATACTTGGGCGGAAAAATGATTTGGTTTCAAAGAGTAGTGTATTTAGGGGTAGTACTAGGATCGGTTTGATATTCTGGACGGGGGCTAGTAGTTAAGGATTCTGGCGACCTGGTTTGCACAGGCGCTTTCTCAGTGTAAGAGAGATGCTATGCTAATTTAAGCTACGCCAGGATTTGTCCAAGTGCACCTTCCGGTACACTTACCATGTTACGACTTCTCTCATCTTTATTCTGTGCTATGTTAATTATATATAAGGGCGCTGTTTTCGGCGAGAGTGACGGGCGGTGTGTACGCGCTTCAGTGCCGGTTTCAGGGGGGCACTCTATTCCTCCCTTACTACTAAATCCTCCTTCAGATGCTTTTTCAGTGCAACGTCCGTGTTTTCTGGGTCAGAAAATGTAGCCCATTTCTGTCCCCCCTCAGTAAGCTACACCTCGACCTGACTTTTTAGGCTTTGCCAATTGAGCTTACTATTAACCCTTCATAGGGTAAGCTGACGACGGCGGTATATAGGCGGGAAGGAACAAGAGGGGGTGAGGTTGAACGGGTAGAGTCGGTTCTAGAACAGGCTCCTCTAGGGGGGTCTAAAGCACCGCCAAGTCCTTTGGGTTTCAAGCCATGGCTCGTAGTTCCCTGGCGAAAAATGATAGTAAAACAATCATCTGTGTTTAAGGCTAGGCATAGTGGGGTATCTAATCTCAGTTTGTGCCCTAGCTTTCGTGGATTCATAGTTGCTAAAGTCACTTTCGTAGATGGGCTTCCTATTCTCATAAGCTTTTTACAGCCCTGAGAGTTGTTCGACTTTATTGTTGTATCTATTAACCACCCTTTACGCCGTAGTTAGTCAACTTGGGCCTTCCGTATAACCGCGGTGGCTGGCACGAATTTGACCGGCCCTATTTGATAATGATTAGGTCAAGTTTGCACTTATGGCCTAATATTTATTACTGCTGCATTCCCTTGGGGGTGTGGCTGAGCAAGACGTCGTGGGCTAACATTGAGTTGTGCCTGATGTCGGCTCCTTTTCCCCAGAATCTGGGGCGGAAGGGCATCCTCACAGGGGCGCGGATACTTGCATGTATAAATCAAATCAGAGCTGACTAAAAAGCCAGGACCAAGCTTTTGTGCTTACGAGGCTTTTCATGGCCTATCTTAACATCTTCAGTGTTATGCTTTAATTTTAAGCCACGTGAGC